TCAACTAACATTAAGAACTTTTCATACTGGTGGAGTATTTACAGGCGGTACTGCAGAATACGTACGAGCCCCTTCTAATGGAAAAATCAAATTCAATCAGGATTTGCTTCATCCTACACGTACATGTCATGGTCATCCTGCTTTTCTATGTTATATAGCCCTATATGTAACTATTGAGGATCAAGATATTCTACATAATGTGACTATTCCACCAAAAAGTTTTCTTTTAGTTCAAAATGATCAATATGTAGAATCAGAACAAGTGATTGCGGAGATTCGCGCGGGAACATCCACCTTGAATTTGAAAGATAGGGTTCGAAAACATATTTATTCTGACTCAGAGGGAGAAATGCATTGGAGTACCGCGGTGTACCATGCACCCGACTATACATATGGTAATGTTCATCTCTTACCAAAAACAAGTCATTTATGGATAGTCTCGGGGGTTCCGTACAGATCCAGTATGCTCTCTGTTTCACTCCACAAGGATCAGGATCAAATGAATGTTCATTCTCTTTCTGCTGAAGGAAAATCCATTTCTAATTCTAATCTATTAGTTCCTAATGATCAAGCAAGATATAACACATTTTTGAGTTCAGAGCCCTTTGGTAAACACGGGGAGAGGATTCTTGATTATTTAGGACCTGGTCGAATCATACCCAACGGTCCTTGTAATCTCACATATACTGCCATTCTCCACGGGAATTCTGATTTCTTTTTCTTGTCAAAGAGGAGAAGAAATCGATTCATCATTCCATTCCAATATAATCAAGGACAAGAAAAAGAACTAATAACCCCCTCGGGTCTCTCGATTGAAATACCTATAAATGGGATTTTCCATAGAAATAGTATTCTTGCTTATTTCGACGATCCCCGATACAGAAGAAAGAGTTCGGGAATTACTAAATATGGGACTATCGAGGCGCGTTCGAGCGTAAAGAAAGAAGATTTGATTGAGTATCGAAGAATGCCAAAATACCAAACGAAAATAGATCAAATTTTTTGCATTCCCGAGGAAGTGCATATTTTACCCGGATCGTCTTCCGTAATGGTACGAAATAATAGTATTATTGGGGTAGATACAGAAATCACTTTCAAAACAAGAAGCCGAGTAGGCGGATTGGTCCAAGTAGAGAAAAAAACAAAAAAGATTGAACTGAAAATATTTTCTGGAGATATTTATTTTCCCGGAGAGACAGATAAGATCTCCTGGCAGAGCGGTATCTTGATACCACCCGGAAGGGAAAAAAAAAATTCAAAGGAATCAAAAAAAGTGAAAAATTGGAGCTATGTCGAACGGATTGCCCCTGCTAAGAAAAGGTATTTTGTTTTAGTTCGACCCGTAGTTAGGTATGAAATCGCGGATGGGATAAATTTCGCAACGCTTTTCCCTCAGGATCCGTTGCAGGAAAGGGATAATGTGCAACTTCGAGTTGTCAATTATATCCTTTGTGGAAATGGCAAACCAATTCGAGGAATTTCTCATACAAATATTCAATTAGTTCGAACTTGTTTAGTATTGAATTGGTGCCAAGAAAAAAAGGGTTCTTCTATGGAGGAGATTCATGCTTCCTTTGTTGAAATAAGGGTAAATGATCTGATTCAAGATTTCATCAGAATGGACTTAGTGAAATCCCCTATTTCGTATACCAGAAAAAGGAATGCTCCGGCAGAGTCCGAGTTGATCCTGGTTAATGGAGCAGATCGCACCAATCCTTTTTATTCCAAGGCAAGGATTCAACAATTGCTTACCCAACAGCAAGGAACTATTCGTACGTTGTTGAATCGAAATAAGGAATGTAAATCTTTGATAATTTTGTCATCATCTAATTGTTTTCGAATAGGCCCATTCGACGATTTCAAATATAAGAATCTAACAAAAAAATCAAATACAAATAAAGGGGATTCCGTACTTCCAATTAGGAATTCATTTGGTCCCTTAGGGGTTGTCCCTAAAATTGCGAATTTTTATTCATTTTACTATTTAATAACTCATAATCAGATCTTGATAAATAAATATTTGCTACTTGACAATCTAAAAGCGGATTTTCAAATACTTCAATATTTTTTAATGGATGAAAATGGGAGAATTTATAATCCTGATCCATGCAGTAACAGGATTTGGAATCCATTCAATTCGAATTGGTATTGTCTCCATCACGATTATTGTGACGAAAGATCAACAATAATTAGCCTTGGACAGTTTTTTTGTGAAAATCTATCTATATCTCAATATGGGACGCCTCTAAAATCTGGCCAGGTTCTGATTATTCATGTTGACTTTTTAGTAATAAGATCTGCTAAGCCCTATTTGGCTATTCCGGGAGCAACCGTTCATGGTCATTATGGAGAAATAATGTACGGAGGAGATCCTTTACTTACATTTCTATATGAAAAATCAAGATCTAGTGATATAACGCAGGGTCTTCCAAAAGTAGAACAAGTCTTAGAAGCGCGTTCGGTTGATTCAATATCAATGAACTTAGAAAAGAGGGTTGAGGGTTGGAACGAATCTATAACAAGAATTCTTGGGATTCCTTGGGGATTCTTGATTGGCGCTGAGCTAACCATATCGCAAAGTCGGATTTCTTTGGTTAATAAGATTCAAAGGGTTTATCGATCCCAGGGAGTGCAGATCCATAATAGGCATATAGAAATTATTGTACGTCAAATAACATCAAAAGTGTTGGTTTCAGAAGAGGGAATGTCTAATGTTTTTTCACCTGGCGAGCTAATTGGGTTGTTGCGTGCGGAACGAACAGGGCGTGCGTTGGAAGAAGCGGCCTGTTATCGAGCCGTCTTTTTGGGAATAACGAGGGCGTCTCTGAATACTCAAAGTTTCATATCCGAAGCGAGTTTTCAAGAAACTGCTCGAGTTTTAGCAAAGGCGGCTCTACGAGGTCGTATCGATTGGTTGAAGGGTCTGAAAGAAAATGTTGTTCTGGGGGGTATGATACCGGTTGGTACCGGATTCAAAGGATTAGTGCACCCTTCCAGCCAACACGGCGACATTTCGTTGGAAACGAAAACTAAGAATCTATTCGAAGGGGGTATGAGAGATATTTTGTTCTACCACAAAGATTTTTTTTCTTCTTGTATTCCAATTCCAAAGAATTTTCATGAGATAGATATATCAGAACAATAATTGACAGAATTTATTGATTCCTAAGAAGGGATTCATCCTTTTCATTTCACTTTCACTACCTACTCTTCTTATAAAAAAGAACTAAGGAATAGAAAGGAAGTCATCGCTCGGACCGTGTATCCATGTTAAATCTCCGGTAGAAGGTTCCTTCGGAACAATTTTTTATTTCAGGGTACCTCGTCTCTTAAACAAAAAGAGAAAGTGTGGGGAGAAATGACAAGAAGATATTGGAACATCCAATTAGAAGAGATGATCAAAGCAGGAGTGCATTTTGGTCATGGTACTAAGAAATGGAATCCTAGAATGGCACCTTACATATTGACAAAACGTAAGGGTAGGCATATTACCAATCTTACGAGAACTGCTCGTTTTTTATCAGAAGCTTGTGATTTACTTTTTGATGCATCAAGTAGGAGAAAACAATTCTTACTAGTTGGTACCAAAATCATAGCAACTGATTTAGTAGCATCGGCTGCAATAAGGGCGCGATGTCATTATGTTAATAAAAAATGGCTCGGTGGTATGTCAACGAATTGGTCCACTACGAAAACGAGACTTCAAAAGTTCAGGGACCTGAGAGCGGAACAAAAGAGGGGAAGATTCAACCGTCTTCCTAAAAGAGATGCAGCAATGTTGAAGAGACAATTATCTCACTTGCAAAGATATCTGGGTGGCATCAAATATATGACGGGGGTGCCTGATATTGTAATTATCCTTGATCAGCACGAAGAATATACCGCTCTTCGAGAATGTATCACTTTGGGAATTCCAACAATTTGTTTAATCGATACAAATTGTGACCCGGATCTCGCAGATCTTTCGATTCCCGCCAATGATGACGCTAGGGCGTCAATCCGATTCATTCTTAAAAAACTCATATCTGCAATTTGTGAGGGCCGTTCTAGCTATATAAGAAATTGTTGATTAATAATAAGATAAGTCAATTACTTCAGGAACTCCATGGATTTATCGAATTGGTTACAATTTCTGAATATAACAAAAGAGAAAAAAAGCGCCGGGAATAGTCTGTAATTACTGGGTATCCGAAATATATAAGTGGGTGAGTCGAGAAAGAGATGGTTGAATCAAAATAATGGCTTTTTAAGTTCTATTTCTGTAAGAGGTCAATATGAATCTTCTACCATCTTCCGTCAACACACTAAAAGGGCTATATGATATATCCGGTGTCGAAGTAGGCCAGCATTTTTATTGGCAAATAGGGGGTTTCCAAGTACATGCCCAAGTACTTATCACTTCTTGGTTCGTAATGGCTATCTTACTAAGTTCCGCCACTATAGCCGTTCGAAATCCGCAAACCATTCCTACCGACGGTCAGAATTTCTTCGAATATGTCCTTGAATTCGTTCGAGACTTGAGTAAAACCCAAATTGGAGAAGAATATGGTCCTTGGGTTCCCTTTATTGGAACTATGTTCTTATTTATTTTTGTTTCTAACTGGTCAGGGGCTCTTTTACCTTGGAAAATCATACAATTACCTCATGGGGAGTTAGCCGCGCCCACCAATGATATAAATACTACGGTTGCTTTAGCTTTACCTACGTCAGTGGCATACTTCTATGCGGGTCTTACAAAAAAGGGATTGGGTTATTTTGCTAAATACATTCAACCCACTCCAATCCTTTTACCTATTAACATCCTAGAAGATTTCACAAAACCCTTATCGCTGAGTTTTCGACTTTTTGGGAATATATTGGCCGATGAATTGGTAGTTGTTGTTCTTGTTTCTTTAGTACCTTCAGTGGTTCCTATACCTGTCATGTTCCTTGGATTATTTACAAGTGGTATTCAAGCTCTTATTTTTGCAACTTTAGCCGCGGCTTATATAGGAGAATCCATGGAGGGTCATCATTGACTAGCTTTGCTTTTTTTTTTTTTTACGTTATCGCAATGCAATGTACGGATAATATATACAAATAGAATAGAGTATATACGATCTAGAATAGTAGTCAAAAAAGGCAAAAAGATTATTTATTATTATTGATATAGTAAAAATAGTAAAAAAGGGAAAGGGATCTCAAAGAGTTTTTTCCTAGGATTCCCTTTTTTTTGACCGATTTCTGTCATATCCCTTCCAATGAATATTCTATTTTGATTTGTTCAGTCAATCACACTATGACGATTTATTATTTGTATTTTGTATTAAGAAGTCTTATCTTATCTAGTCCCGGCATGCTATTCTATTAAACAAAAAACGCGGTTTTACAGTCCCACTTCCTTTGAGTTTCAACGATTGGTCAAAATTCAAATGAATTGCGTGCAATTAGATATCAAATCTTTCTATTCTAGGGAATGATTCATACAAATGAATTTGTCTCTTTTCTCTTTGTAGTCATGCGGGATAATGATAAAGAAAAGTAAACGAATATGAACTTCATAAAAATAGGTTAGGGGGTCGAACTAAGTATATGGAATGGCTATAAACCAACTCTTATCTATCTTTAGAAAAAGGATAAAATCTCGTGGCCCGTGGAATAGAAGATCGAAATCTTTGGTTTACGTTATGGAAGAAACACGTGTATATGGGATAGTAGATAGTGACTAGTTATCTATATGAACGACCTATATCTCTTTTGTCCTTCCCCACACCATACCATGAATTTCGATGGGGATTCCAATAGAATAGAAAGTCCCTCTTTTTCGTTTGGGCCGAATGAATAAACAGACGAAAGCAGGCATATCGAATCAAAGAGAAAGGATGAAGAAATGAAAGAGGGCTTTCGGAATAAAGAAATGGAAGACCCAGAACCCTATGAATTGATAAAAAAACTCCACGGATAGGAATGAAAAATGAGATATCCAAGTTGTTCTGACGATTCCATATTCTCATTACTTGAATTTTCACTCATAGGTCTTAGTTATTTCGACCGGCTCGATCTTACTTTAGGAGTGGAAGGAAGAATAAGTCATAATTCAATGGTTTATTGTATCATTAACCATTTCTTTCTTTTTTGCAAGGAACTTACCATGAATCCACTGATTGCTGCCGCTTCCGTTATTGCTGCTGGATTGGCCGTAGGGCTGGCTTCTATTGGACCTGGAGTTGGTCAAGGTACTGCTGCGGGACAAGCCGTCGAAGGTATCGCGAGACAACCCGAAGCAGAGGGTAAAATACGAGGTACTTTATTGCTCAGCCTGGCTTTTATGGAAGCTTTAACAATTTATGGACTGGTCGTGGCATTAGCACTTTTATTTGCAAATCCTTTTGTTTAGTTTCATCCTCGAAATAGAAATGGGAAATTCTTTTCTTTTTTTTTTATCTCAGTCTTGGGTCTTGTCGCTTGCTTTTTCGAATTTTATCAAAATTGAACTCCTACAATTCATACCTTTCAATTATTCGTTGAGACAATACTCCGGGAAGGACTTATTTGAGGATGAGGAATGGAATTCAATTAGCGGATTCACTCGCCTTCTCCCCTTCTTAGTCCAAAGGAAACTCCTTTTTTTGTTTTTAGGAAGTGCTGCTACAAATGAGGCATTTCGCAATGGACATAAGGCCTGGGACCTAATACTAAGCAAATTCAGTATTTTCTTATTGGGTTGGGAACTTGAATTGAAATAAGAAAGAAATAGGAATTTCCAGAATTCCTATATTCTATATTGAATACTGATAAATGAAATCGAAATAAGTCAATAAAAAAATCAAATAAACAAAAAAAAATGGGGGGCAAAGTACTATAAGCTCTGGTCAAGTAGTACTATCTATAAGAGGAGATCATATGAAAAATGTAACCGATTCTTTCGTTTCCTTGGGTCACTGGTCATCCGCCGGGAGTTTCGGATTTAATACCGATATTTTAGCAACAAATCCAATAAATCTCAGTCTAGTACTTGGCGTATTGATCTTTTTTGGAAAGGGAGTGTGTGCGAGTTGTTTATTTCAATACAAGGCTGGATTCAACCAGCTGCACTTTTTTTTTTTCTTTAGAACTTGAAAATAAAGGTGTACTATCTGGCGAATTACTTCTGAATTAATTCGTAAATCATATGTACGAACCATAGCATTTCGTGACTCATTGGGAAATCGGCTTTGATTCTCTATCAACCAATAATGTGGGATCCTTAAGATGGTTAAAACTCAATTGTTTGAAGTCCAGGCGCAACATTGGTATTCTTTCTACCACTATATTAGTTTAGTATAGTGATGCTTTCAAAATAAATAGTTGCAATTTATCCGATTCCGATATAGAACACTCATATCGATATAAAGGGTTTGAACCATTTACTGGAAAGGGGGCACCCCTGTCCTTTTTTTACCCAATGCTGAATTGACAACCTGTACATAAAATAAGAGGAATTTTTGGATTTGGAGAAAAAAAGAAACAACCTTGCTGAGA